AAATACCAATTCAAATTGAAAATAATGTTACTGCACGGACGGAGGTTATAAATTTTTTCATTTTCATCGATTAAATAATATTTAAATTTAATTACTTGAAAAGTCTCTTTTAAATTGTCAAGTTGGAAATAGTTATTTACCAAGATCTGATTATGAGTTATTAAATGGTAAAATGAATAAACATTCGCAATTAGAAAGGCTGTTCCTAAAGGCCCCGGCGAATTCTTAATTGGAATTACAGGATCTTTTGTAATTTGAATTGATTCTTTTATCACATTGTGATATTTTACATCGTTGAATGGACCCATTCGAAAACAATTGGATGATGACAAAATTATCAACGATTGGAATCCCTTATTTCTATTCAACAACGTATGAATAGTTCTTTGATTTTGATTAAGGGGTTGTTGAATTCTTACTTTGGAATAAATGGAAGAAAACGGATTTATATTGGTGCAATCAGATCCATTACCCGGGAGCAATCCTGAGCCCGGTGGGTCATTCCTTTTTCCGATATATGAAATAGCGGATTTCAGCAAGTCGATTCTTAGGAAATGTCGAATCAAACCATTTGCCCTTATTTCAACAAAAGAAACACGAGCTTCTTGACTAGAAGAACTTTTTTTATCTTGGTCCCAATTCAATACTAAACAAGTCCGAACTAATTGAATATTTGTATCAGAAATTCCCCGAATTGGTTTACCATTTCCATAAAGGATATAATTGACAACTCGAAGTTTCACATTATCCCTTTCCTGCAACAGATCCGGGGGGAAAAGTCTTCCTAAAGTTATACCGTCCGTTATTTCATATGTGACGACAGGACGAACCAAAACAAAATACTTTTTCTTACTAGGTGTGATCCGTTGAACATAGATCCAATTTTTCCATTTTTTGGATTCCTTGTAATTTTGTTTTCCTGCTCCCGGTGGTATCAAAACGCCACTATGTCGGGATATCTTATCTATCTCTCCAGGAAAATGGATATCTCCAGAAAATATTTTAAGTTCAATTCTTTTTTTTTTTCTCTCCACTCGGACCAACCCGCCTACCCGGCTTCTTATATTTAAAGTAATTTGTGTATCCGCCCCAATGATACTATTGTTCTGTACCATTATGGAAGAAGATCCGGCTAATATATGCACCTCCTCGGGAATGAAAAAAAAACGATCTACTTTCATTTGGTATTTTGGCCTAAATTCCTTACCTCCTCGATACTCAATCAAATCCTCTTTTTTGACGATTGAATGCATTTCTAGAGTCCCATATTTAGTAATGCCCGAACTCTTTCTTCTGTATCGAGGATCGTCCAAATAAGCAAGAATACTATTTCTACGGAAAATGCCATTGATGGGGATTTCAATCAAGATATCCGAGGGAGGTGTTAATTCGTTCTCGCGTTTTTGAATCGATTGGAGTGGAATGATGAATCTATTTCTTCGCCTCTTTGAGAATAAATCAAAATTCTGGTAGAGAATGGTCGGATCTACGAGATTACAACGACCGGTACTTATAATTCGACTAAGGTTTGAATAATCAGGAATCCTATCTTCTTTTTTATCCGAAAAATGCGAAGTAAAGAATTTTCCTCTCGACGGATCATTCGTTCCTGAGAGGTTAGAAGTAGATTTTCTCTTGACAGAACGAGAATGCGCACTCATTTGATCTTGATCCTTGTGGATCGAAAGTGAAACTAGACTGGATCTGCGCGGCTCTCCTAATAATATCCATAAATGACTTGTTTTTGGTAATAGATGAACATTTCCATATGTAAATTCGGGTGCATGATACACATCGGTGCTCCAGTGCATTTCTCCGTCTGAGTCAGAATAAATATGTTTTCGAACTTTCTCTTTAAAATTCAAAGTAGATGTTCCTGCGCGAATCTCAGCAATCACTTGTTCTGATTCTACATATTGATCGTTTTGAACTAAAAGAAAACTTTGGGGTGGAATATTTACATTATGTCGAATATCTTCACTTTCAATAGTTACATACAAGTTTATGGAACAGAGAAAGGCGGGATGTCCATGGCGTGTACGTGTCGGATGAACTAAATTCTCCTTGAATTTGATTTTTCCATTAGAAGGGGCTCGCACATGTTCCGCAGTACCCCCCGTGAATACTCCGCCGGTATGAAAAGTTCTTAATGTTAATTGAGTACCCGGTTCTCCAATCGATTGGCCTGCAATAATACCTACAGCTTCTCCCAATTCAACCAGGTCGCCATGAGTAGGACTCCGTCCATAACATAATCGACAGATCCAAGATGCACTCCTACAAGTAAAGGGGGTTCGAATAGCTATTGGTTGTGCTCGAAAGGTTATGAATCGATTTACAAGTCCAATCCCAATGTCTTGATTTCTAGTGGCAATACAGCGCGTGCCCATATATATATCATCGGCTAGTACACGACCAATCAATGTTTGGATAAAAATCCTTTCTGGCACCATACCATTCCCAGGACTCACAGAAATACCACGGACGGTGCCACAATCTA